AGGAGCACGCATGCAAGAGGGAAGCTTGAGCCTAATGCAAATGGCTAAAATATCATCTGTTTTATATGATTATCAATCAAATAAAAAGTGATTCTATGTATCAATTCTCACATCTCCGACTACGGGTGGGGTGACAGCCGGTTTTGGTATGTTGGGGGATATCATTATTGCCAAACCCAATGCCCACATTGCATTTGCAGGTAAAAGAATAATTGAACAAACATTGAATAAGACAGTACCGGAAGGTTCACAAGCAGCCGAATATTTATTTCATAAGGGTTTATTCGATTCAATCGTACCATGTAATCTTTTAAAAGGCGTTCTAAGTGAATTATTTCAGCTGCACGCTTTTTTTCTTTGAATGAAGTCGAACATTAAGATCAATTATTTGTGTAAATTGAATATAAAATTAAATAAGTATTTGGTTTATTGGAATCAAAAAAAAAACCATAAGCTTGGAGGTTTTTAGTTGACGACACCCTAATTGTAGAATAGAAAGAATCAAAAAATGTGAATAATTATAGATATTATCTTCATTCTATTTTCGATTCCTAATCAAGAAACCTCTATTAACAAGATAAAAGAACGACCTCTTCTTTCTTTGAAATTAGTCAAATAAAACAAATCTCACGTTCCCTTCTTAATACTTAATATATGTATATAATTACAATTCAAAAAAAAACTTTTTGCATCTTTTTGAGATTTTCCGAGAATTCATACCTCTTGGATCAGATTCATTAGAATCCTTTGGAAATTTTCTTTTTATTTAAGTTTTTATTTAAGTTATTAAAACTTTATTCTTTCTATTTACTATTCTTTTTTGAATTATTAGAAGACAAAAAAATAAGAAAAGATGAAGAATAATAAAGTCGATTAGCATATATTATATGTAGAAAGTCTATTTTTTTGAGTTCGACATTTTTTGCACTTATTACGTTATTATATTAATAATTAATTATTAATATAATAACAAAAAAAAAATAGAAAAAACAGGGACAATACAATTATAGTAAATCGAGGTACCCATTTTATGACAACTATCAACTTTCCATCTATTTTTGTTCCTTTAGTAGGCCTAGTATTTCCAGCAATTGCAATGGCTTCTTTATTTCTTCACGTTCAAAAAAACAAGATTGTTTAGATCTTGTAGGCTAAATCGAATTTTTCAAGACTTAGATTTGATTTGAATTATAACACGGATATCGATTTATCAAAACGGTATACCATGTGATTTCTTCCGAACATAAATGAAAAATCCCTTACACATGTGGAAACATGATATAGGGATAGATTTAATTATATTCGATCTAACTAATTTAAATAAAAATTTAAATAAAAATAAATAAAAATAAAGATTCACACCAGATATAGTACTAGTTGATGAGAGTTACATCGGAAACAAAAAGAGTAAGGAAAATCCTATTTTTGGTATTTTTTTTAATTCAAATTAAATGCAACCAGATCTAGTATGAATTGGCGATCAGAACGTATATGGATAGAACTTAGAACGGGATCTCGAAAAATAAGTAATTTTTGCTGGGCATTTATCCTTTTTTTAGGTTCATTAGGCTTCTTATTAGTTGGAATTTCCAGCTATCTTGATAGGAATTTGATATCTTTATTTCCCCCACAGCAAATAATTTTTTTTCCGCAAGGGATCGTGATGTCTTTCTATGGGATCGCAGGCCTCTTTATTAGCTCCTATTTGTGGTGTACAATTTTGTGGAATGTAGGTAGTGGTTATGATCGATTCGATAGAAAAGAAGGAATAGTATCTATTTTTCGTTGGGGATTTCCTGGAAAAAATCGTCGCATCTTCCTTCGATTTCTTATAAAAGATATTCAGTCTATTCGAATAGAACTTAAAGAGAGTATTTATACTCGTCGTGTCCTTTATCTGGAAATCAGAGGTCAGGGGGCCATTCCCTTGACTCGTACTGATGAGAATTTGACTCCACGAGAAATTGAACAAAAAGCTGCCGAATTGGCCTATTTCTTGCGTGTACCAATTGAAGTATTTTGAAATGAACTCTTTCTTATTCTTAACTTGGAGTAAAATAAAAACTCTATAATCCTAATAATCCTATTTTTCTACGGCATACCTTAAACGAAATAGAAATTTCCTCCGAATACCTATTCGGGTCAAAGCAGACATATACAGAACAACCAAAAAGGAAAACTATTTTTGTCTATAAATTTGTTTACAAAAAGAAGTCTTTTATTCGTATGAAAATCGACTCAACTCAATTCAGTAAAAAATATAAATAAATTTTTTTAAGCTGAGTATTTGGAATTTATAGGTTAGATACAATACAAAAAAATCATGTAAATTTTTTTTATTCTCTTTTTTAGCAATCTTTCGTTTTATCCTTTCTTTTGTTCTCTGTAATGATCAAACAATTGGATTTCTTATATCTTCTAATTAGAACGATATTTTAATTTCAAATTCTCCAAATTCTGTCTTGTTTTGCCACCCCCTTTGATCATCACATTCAAATCC